AAAAATACATTTCAATGGAATTCTTTTTTTGTTTTTCTTTAGATTAGTTAATCTATCTTGAAAGGTAAAAAGGGGTAGAGGAAACCCGTTTTTATTTTCTTCGAAATTAATGTCCTCTTCCTCCGCATGTAGAAAAGGAATAAATAAATCAATCAAATTACGAGAAGCTTCATAAAGTGCTTCCTTAGGAGTTAAACTTCCATTCGTCCATATTTCTAGAAAAAGTATCTCTTGTTTTTCATTCCCATTCCCATAAGAATGAATACTATGATTCGCATTTCGAACAGGCATTGATACAGCATCTATAGGATAACTTCCATCTTGAGAGTTATTTGCGGATTTCATACGATATCCGCGATCTCTCTTGATTTGTAATCCAATACACAAATCGATTGGTTCCGTCAGGTTAGCTATATGTTGTGTCGTGTCAACTATTTCCACGGAAGGTGGTGAGATGATATCTTGAGCGGTTACGTATCTAGGTCCCCTGACGCAGATGGATGCGTCTATAACTCCATACAGATTACTTCTCAATATAATTTCTTTCAAATTTAGTAAAATTTCATGTACTGATTCTTCAATACCTACTATCGTAGAATATTCATGCGCTACTTTCTCAGATTTTGCACGTGTGATACATGTTCCTTCTATTTCTCCAAGTAAAGCCCTTCGCATGGCAATACCTATGGTATCGGCTTGACCTTTCATAAGCGGGGACAGAATGAAACGACCATAATAAAGACGCTTACTGTCTACTCTTGATTCAACACATTTCCACTGTAGTGTTCGAGTGGATCCTAATACTTCCTCTCGAACCATACTATAATAATACTTATTATATTATTTGATCAGATCATTGAACTATTTATTTCTCTTGAAATATGTTTAATTCCTATTTCTACACACGTCTTTTTTTAGGAGGTCGACACCCATTATGTGGCATAGGTGTTACATCACGTACGAAACTTAATAGTATACCAGTTCTACGAATGGCTCGTAATGCTGCATCTCTTCCGAGACCAGGGCCTTTTATCATAACTTCTGCCCGTTGCAGACCCTGATCAACTACTGTACGAATAGCATTTACTGCTGCGGCTTGAGCAGCATAGGGTGTCCCCCTTCTTGTGCCTTTGAATCCAGAAGTACCCGCGGAGGCCCAAGAAACCACCCGACCTCGTACATCTGTAACAGTTACAATGGTATTGTTGAAACTCGCTTGAACATGAATGACTCCTTTTGGTATTCTACGTCCATTCTTAGGTGAACTAATACGTCCATTCCTACGTGAACCAATTCTTGGTATAGCTTTTGTCATATTTTATCATCTCATAAATATGAGTCAGAAATATACAGAAAGAAAAGATACGGAGATATCCATTTCATGTTAAAACAGATCTTTTATTCTTACATGGGTCCTCCCTTTAGAAAAGAAAGTTCTTTTTTAGAAAGATTACCCTTGTCTCTGTTTATGTCTCGGATTGGAACAAATCACTATAATTCGTCCGTGCCTACGGATCAGTCGACATTTTTCACAAATTTTACGAACAGAAGCCCTTATTTTCATATTTCTTATTCCTTACCTTAATTCTGAATCTACTCTTTTGAGGAAAATAAGTTTCTTGAATATTTTTTTTTTTTTAACTTAACTTCGAATTGTGTCCCCATGAAAGGAATGTTTAAAAAATCACCTAATCGCTCGAATCTTTGTTGCGAAGTCTATAAATTATACGTCCTCTGGTTGAATCATAACGACTTACTTCAATTTTTACTCTATCTCCTGGTAGTATCCGTATAAAACTGCGCCGGATCCTCCCTGAAGCATAACCTAGAATTAGATCTTCATTATCTAAACGAACCCGGAACATACCGTTGGGAAGTGATTCAGTAATTAAACCTTCATGAATCAATTTTTGTTCTTTCATTCCAGGTAACCCCCTTGAAGTATCAACTAATGAAGGAAGAGGTATATAACTCACTTTTCCTCTCTATTTCACAAATGGGAAGTTAGAGATAAAATTAGGATACCAGAGGAGGAGGATCACCATATATAACACAAAATTTCTCCTCCAATTCTTTCTAGTCGAGCTTCTCGATCTGTCATTATACCTCGAGAAGTAGAAAGAATTACAATTCCCATTCCACCTAAAATCTTAGGAATTTGTTGATAGTTGGAATAAATTCGTAAACCGGGTCGGCTGATATGCTTGAAAACGGTTCTATATATTCCTTTCCTAGTCTTTCTATGTCGCAGGGTTGAAACCAAGAAATATTTGTTATTTTCCTGATGTTTCCGAACGTTTTCAATAAAACCTTCTCGTAGAAGTATTTTAACAATGTTTTCGGTGATATTAGTAGATGCTATTCGAACCGTTCCTTTTTTATTCATGTCAGCATTTCTTATAGAAGTTATTATATCGGCAATAGTGTCCCTACCCATAACGAACTATAATTTTTTGTGCCTCCTAATTTTGATATAATCAACATGTTTCCTTTTTTCTTTTTTCTTTGTTTTTTTTTTTTTTTAATATTTAATAAAAGTATATGCGTGAGACACAATCTATTAATTTGATCTATTTCAGATAGTCTACTATATCATAGTGTCATCTACTAGTATTTATAATACCTCGGGAGCTAATGAAACTATTTTAGTAAAATTCAACTGTCTCAATTCCCGAGCGATCGCACCAAAAACTCGAGTTCCTTTTGGATTTCCTTCTTGATCAATGACAACCGCTGCATTGTCATCATATCGTATTATCATACCGTTGTCACGTTTGAGTTCTTTACATGTACGTACAATTACAGCTCTAATGATTTCTGATCTTTCTAGAGGCATATTTGGCACTGCTTCTTTGATTACAGCAACAATAACGTCGCCAATATGAGCATATCGGTGATTACCAGCTCCTATGATTCGAATACACATCAATTCTCGAGCTCCGCTGTTATCCGCTACATTTAAAAGGGTCTGAGGTTGAATCATATATTTTTTATTTGAACCTGTTATTTCAATGCAAAGGATGAAGGAAAAAAAGAAATATTGTCCGTCCAGAAAAAAAGAAACCTGCGGTTGTTTTTTCATCCTCAATATCCCTTTTGTTTAGTTTTACATCCCTATCGTGAAATAACAAATTGAGTTCGTATAGGCATTTTACACGCAGCTATTGAAATAGCTGCTCTGGCTACAGTTTCTGATACTCCGCCCATTTCATAGAGTATTCGACCCGGTTTAACAACAGATACCCAATATTCGGGGGATCCCTTTCCCGAACCCATACGTGTTTCCGTAGGTCTTACTGTAACAGGTTTGTCGGGAAATATACGTACCCATATTTTTCCGTCACGACGCGCATATCGTGTCATTGCTCTCCGCCCCGCTTCTATCTGTCTAGCTGTGATCCAAGCGGGTTCAAGTGCCTGAAGAGCGTATTCGCCGAAACAAATATGTTTGCCTCGACAAGATATTCCCTTCATTCTTCCTCTATGTTGTTTACGAAATCTGGTTCTTTTGGGGTTATAGTTGATGGTTGTTTCTTAATTCCATCTCTATTGCAGAACCGGACATGAGAGTTTCTTCTCATCCAGCTCCTCGCGAATGAAACGATTCAATAATATTACAGATACACATGTATAATTATAACATGTATAATTATAATATTATATAATATTATTAAATAATAAATATTAAATAATAAAAAATATAAATAATAAATATATAATATAAATAATAAATATATAAATATAATAGATATAAATAAATATAAATATAATAGATATATATAAATATAATAGATATATATATAAGTAATTAGAAGTAAAAGAAATTAGAAGTAATGAATGGCATTTATTGATATTTAATTTGTTACATAGGAAGATGTATATACAAAATATACAGCTAGACGTGTATATTATTAGATATAGATTAGATATAGAAAATATAAAAAATGCTTCTTTTTTTAGAATATAACGTAGAATATAATGAATCCTTATTTTTACCTCTATCGAACCGAATCGCGCCAAAAAATTGTAATCCAATAAATAAAGGTTTCGCGGGCGAATATTGACCCTTTCATTCGTAGGTGTCAATTCATGACACCTCTCAGGATAAATCAATTTTTTCTTGGTTCGTTCCGCCATCCCACCCAATGAATTATTAGGATTCGTTTTCAATAGAATCCTATGCAGTCACAGGTTTCGTCGTTCCCATAGCTTCTCCATTAATGGTTAGGCCTGAACTCTGCAATGGAGCTTCCGGCAAAATTCGTTCCCGAGTCAATCTCCTCAGTTTTTATTAACCCGAGGCTCTTTATTATTTATTATTTTTTTTTGATTTTTTTATATTTATATTTTCATTTTATTAATTTATATTATTTATTTATATTTCATTTATATATTTATATATTTATATATTTATATCAGTATTGATTATATCAGTATTAATGCTTTATCACACTGCCTTTTATGAGGTAATTCATAGACCATACATATTGGTCTCATATATCATTGATATTTTTGTTCTCTCTTTCTATCATCCTTCCATTTATCCACATCCCTTTATTTTTGCTTCACAACCCATAATCAGATTTCTTTTTTATGGAAAAAATTTCAGTTGCTACAACTATATGATCGATCCACCCATATAATGACTGTTTCTTGGGATCTCGACAATACGAAGCAATAAGTTGGTTATTAATTTATATGTTACTAAGTTCATAGTGGGGGTTAGTCTATTTTTTTTTTTTAATCTCAACCCTAAACTCTAAAGAAAAAACTAACGAGTCACACACTAAGCATAGCAATTATACTAAATGGTCAATCGAATTTTTATTCAACCTTATAGAATTAGAATTGTTCATTTTTGTTTGATTTAACAGAAAAAGAATGAAACTGTTTGTAATTTTTTGTTCTATCACTGGACAGAATGGCAAGACAAATGAAGCTCTATTATTTCTCGTTTACAAATATCCAAATTTTTATGCCTAATACTCCATAAATAGTTC